AGGTACAAAGACAAACAAGTCCAGATTAAGTTCTTGCTCCTATTTTTATTTTACCCTAACCCAGTCTTAAAAGACTTAATCCCATTGATTGAATTTCATTAGTACTAAGAACTCCCTCTTGTTTAGAATTCAGAAATCCACAGAAAATGAATAATTGGGATAGGGAATATTGGTTCTTTTGCATTTCGATTCAAAATCAGAAACATGAATCACATTCTATCCAATATTAGACCTTTAAACAGAACGTTGTTCAAAAAAGCAATCTTTATTCTGATAGAATGGATATGCTCTGGGACGGAAGGATTCGAACCTCCGAATAGCGGGACCAAAACCCGTTGCCTTACCACTTGGCCACGCCCCAATTTCTATTGGACACTAATAAAGAATAATATTGTTCTTGGTTGTTCGTCAATTTCAGTCCAAATATCTATAAAATAGATTAGATTTTTTTTAGAATTTTTATACATGTAGGTATAGAATTTACCTGAATTTATTGATCATTACATAGAATTCAATTAAGATATTGTATGAAAGTATAATTTCTTCTATTCTCTGTTGAGAATTGGAGGAGTTTTGATTGGGTGGATTCAAAGAAAAAGAAGGATCTTTTTGTCAACCTTACTTTCTTCATTTTTCCTTATATCAATAACTCAATCAAAATGCAATTATCTCCAAGAACAAAATGTCTGTTATGCTTAATATCTTTAGTTTAATCTGTATCTGTCTTAATTCTACTCTTTATTCGAGTAGTCCTTTCTTGGCCAAATTGCCCGAGGCCTATGCTTTTTTGAATCCAATCGTAGATATTATGCCAGTCATACCTCTACTCTTTTTTCTCTTAGCCTTTGTTTGGCAAGCTGCTGTAAGTTTTCGATGAGATCTTTAATACTATCGTAGAAAAGTCATGATTTATTCAAGAAAAAAAAAAAAAATTCTAACAATTGATAAGATCAGATAAGTCTTACAGTATCAATCCTCGATTCAAAATTGAAATTCGTGGATAGCTGCGATAAATCCGACTCATCCCATTTTCCCATTCGGACCCCTTTCCAGTGAAAGACCTTATCCTATTAGGGTCCCCCACAATATCTAATTGTGGGTATGAAATAAGTTTTTGTTTGGTAATGTAATGAAGGACTCTTCTTACAAATGAAATGAATTTTCATTTCTGAAAATTATTTTCTATTTCTAGAAAGCACTTCATTTCTTGGTGTCAAAACACGATATGTGGTATAAAAATAGAGGATCTATTCTCTTTTTTTTTCAAAAAATGATCTTGGAGCTTGTGTAATGCTTACTCTCAAACTCTTCGTTTACACAGTAGTGATATTCTTTGTTTCTCTCTTCATCTTTGGATTCCTATCTAATGATCCAGGACGTAATCCTGGACGTGAAGAATAAAATAAAAAATCAGTTTTCCTTGCTTGATTTTTAAATTTTCTTAGGATTTTTTCTATTCCACGCGTTTAACTAGAAAAAAGTTTGCAAAATTGGAAAGATAAATCAAATATCAAGTGATCAACGGAAACGGAAAGAGAGGGATTCGAACCCTCGGTACGAAAAACTCGTACAACGGATTAGCAATCCGCCGCTTTAGTCCACTCAGCCATCTCTCCCAATTGAAAAAGATAATTACTATGTTACATTACATATAATCTAAGGATTCAAAAATTCGTTCTTTCTCTGTCTTTATTATATAACGATGTACAATTTTTATCAGCAATTCTATTTAGATAAAGTAAGGACGCGAAAGATTCAAAAGATACAAACAATAGAAAGAAAACTAAAGAAGACCTCTTTGCTTTGATTTTGTTCGAAAGGGCCTTTTTATTTCCATGGCCTGGCCTGGTCAGTACCTAGCCGGGCCTTTTTTTTTGTTTCAACGAATCCTAAATAAAATGATTTATCTGATTTGAAAACAAAAATGGTTGAACAACAAAAAAAAAGAAGAAGGACTTTGTGTCATTTCTTATTATTCTTTCTTCTTTTTTGATTGACTTTACTACCTTAGGGGAATCAAAAAAGAAAACTATGAATTCTTACACACAATGCATTTTTATGTTATAATTTCAATGGTTTGTTTTGGCGAGCCCTATCTATCAAAACTCCTCCAGCAAAAGAAAAGAGAGAACTTAGTTATTTAAATAAGGCCCCTTTCTTTTCGGAATCTCATTTTTTCATGATTCTTTTCTAATCCTATCTTGATTACGTCCAATTCCCCTCTTCGACAAAATCGACAAAAGGTCCATTTGTATACAATAATCGCATTGTAGCGGGTATAGTTTAGTGGTAAAAGTGTGATTCGTTCTATTAACCCCCTTAATAGTTAAGGGGTCTTTCGGTTTGATTCATATTCCGATCAAAAACTTTATTTCTTAAAAGGATTTAATCCTTTACCTCTCAATGACAGATTCGAGGAACAATATACATTATCGTGATTTGTATCCAAGGTTACTTAGAAATTGAAAAATTGGGTTATGAAATTGCGAAACATAATCTT